CAGCGTATCACGAAATCTTGGTGATCTTCTCTATCTAATGAATGAGGAGTCCGTTTTGACATTGTCTGCCCTGCACCCACCCCCCGAGTATATGATTCACCAGTAATCACACAAGGGTAGATTCATAGAAACCTATGGTAAAATACCCACCCGTAACCCAGCAGATAAAGTACATTACATAGTCCGGTTTAGGGATTGGTGACTTGCCCATTCAGTGACTTTGGCACTGGACGTTCCCAAAACGGGTACTATCGGGTCGGGTGATAGACAGACCTCTGTTGGCATTCCAGCCTTCCTTCTCCTTTCAGGCCTATCCGAAAGAGAATCCAGTACCTCTTCTCTTGGTCGTGAATATCTGAATAGGCCGAACTGGCCCCCGCGGATATCTTTCCTTCGGAACATAACAATTAGAATTAGGCTCAGTCAACTGGAATGTGTATTATCCATATGGGAGATCTTCCAATTGAGAAGATCCATCGACCTGAGACGAAGAGAAAGGTCTATCTATTTTCTTTAATGATTCAGTTAAACCAATGATTCGTTATTGGAGCAGATAGCACATTTCATCGGACATGCGTATTTTTTTCCGATGGATTTACATAGTTTCATTAATGGAAATTTTTGAGTGAGTAATAGGCTCTGGTTGTTCGCCATTCAAGAATTCTTGTTTAGGCAGTTCATATCATCCATACATAGTGTTTTGATCTAAGATTTAAATTCTTCCATGTTTCAGCAGTAGCATATTGTTCCATGGAGCTAAGGTCAAAAATATGGAATAAACAAGTGTTTCCACGACTCTACCGCCCGGTCAATTCTGTTCCACTTAATCTCTTTTTCATGGCCACATATCTTTACAGCTAAGGAATGGGAAATCTTTTTCCTGTTACATGAATCAAATGTTTCATTTCATCCGGGAAAAGCCATCTCTTTCTCAACAATGTCTTTGTCATTTGATCCAATAGCCTTCCGTTCGATAGGAACAGATTTGATAAATACTGATAACTCTCGGATAGAGTATTAGAACAGAAAGATCTATTAGATAATGAACTATTGGTTCTAAGCCATCTCTGGCGATGAATCAACAATTCGAAGTGCTTTTCTTGCGTATTTTTGATGAACCAGCGTTTATATATAGATGTAGGAGGATTTTTTTGGGAAGTAATAAGCCCCTTTGACATCTCTTCATCTGCAAAGAATTCTCGACGTGAAAACACAGAGACAAAGGGCTGATCTTTGAATAGTAAAAAGAATGGATCCGCAGGGTCCCAAATGAATTGGCTTATTCGAAAAAAGCCTTGTTCTTTGGAAGATCTATCTCGTGTCTGGTACTGCATGGTTCCACTCTGCAAGAACTCCGAATCTTTCTGTTGAAGCTCATTCTCTTTATGAAAAATGATCCGTTTGCCCCGAAATGACCTGGCCCAATAGGGAAATCCCAATTCATTGGTCCTTTCGATACAATCAAATAAATTGCCACAAGGGCGCCATATTCTAGGAGCCCAAACTATGTGATCTAATAAATCTTCTTCTATCTGTTGCGGGTCGAGGGCTCCTTCCCCTTCTTCAAACTCCGATTCGTATTTTTCATATAGAAATCTCTGATCAACGATAGAACAAGATCCTTTTTGCATCATATCTAACGGATTCCTTGGTTCGGACCGAAGAAGCAATGTCACTCGATTATTATCAAACTGACTGCAATCTTTTTCTTTCCGTGAGAATCCCACCAGAGCGCCTTCTACTTCTAATAGGCCATGAACTAGATCAGAATCATTCTCAACAAATCCAAACGAAGTAATCCCATTTTTTTCATCGGATCCGGATGGAGACCAAAGATCTTGAGCGACCGATCCGGCAGAACAACTCAAAAGATAAAGAAGTATCGTTAATTTCTTTATGCTCGTTCCAAGTTCGAAGTACCATTTGTACAAATAAGAATCCCTTTCCTTACATGATTTCTTCTTCATATAGATAGATATAGGATCTATGGGGCAATTACTTAGAAGTACATTTTGTGCAACAGCCCTTCCTATCTGATAGAAAAGGATCCCATGATCCTGAACCGATCTGACCTGGGATCGCAAATCCCAAGTTTGTCTATGAAGAGCTGATCTAATTGTATTAGTTTCTATAATTGATTTCTTCTGTGTAATACTAATTGATAGGGCCTCGTTGATAAGTGCTACAAGATCTCGTGCATTGGAACCCACGGTTATGGACCCGAATCCGTTAGTATGGAACATTTTCTTTTCCAAGTGAAATCCTCTAGTATATGAAAGAATGAAAAAGTGCTTTCGTTGTTGTGGAATAAGAAGCCTTCGTATCTTAATGCATGTATTTGATTTATTCGGAGCTATTAGAGCGGGATCCACTTTTTGGGGAATATGAGTCGAAGCAATAACAAGAATATTTCTAGTGGAACTTCTTTCACAGTCCCTGGAGAGATAGTTCACTAATAAACCGAGGGATAAGTAATTCGACTCATTCACATACAGATCAT